CTGGGAAATGATACAAAGAAAAATCTCTTTTTTTCCAATAGAAAAAGAAAAACAACTCTGTGAAAAAGAAAAATTATTAGATCAAAGAATAAATTACTAAAAAAATTAATACAAAAACTAAATATAATAAAAGATACGAAGAGATACGACCGCCTCCTATATATTTGATACCTTCTCCTAAAAAGAAACTTACAAGACCGAATCCGTTTATAATTCCATCAATTACCCGTCTATCAAAAAAATGAGTAATTTCAGCCAATCTTCGTATACCCTCTGTTAAATATTTTGTATACAATGCATCTATATAACCACGATTATATGACCAATCATATATTACATTTATTATTTTGTCCCACAGAACTCTATTAGGAGTTCTTTTAACAACTGAATTAAGTAAGTTTAAATTTTGTAAAGATGAATAAATAGGCTTATAGAAAAAAGTGGCTAAAAATATTCCAACAAAAGCGATACTAAGGGAAAAACTTGCATTTGTCACAAATTCCTGCCAATTCACAGAATCATTTGAATTTTTATGTAAAAGATTTATAGATGGATTTAACAATTGCGATAATATATCTAAATAACTTCCGTCTTGATTAAACGGAATTCCGATAGCCCCAACAAAGAAAGTAAATAGGACTAATAGAAAGATGGGAAATATCAGAGTATTGTCCGATTCATGGGGATAAGAAAGGGTCTTTTTAGTACGAAAATTCATAATAGTAAGAAAGGGCCTTATAATCCGTTTTACATTATCATCATATGTCTTATTCAAACAAAAAGAATCCCTTTCATTATTAGCCGTTGCGAATAAAGTTAATAAAGGAATTTTTTTTTTTATTGTTTTTGGTATTCCTTTTCCCCATAGAGATATTGAATAGAAAGAGTTCCTTTTTTGACCACTAAAATTTTGAAACTGAACGTTTAAATGTCCCTCAAAAGTAAGTAAATAAACCCGAAACATATAAAATGCGGTTAATCCTGCTGTGGAACAAGCTATTATTGCGAAAATCGGCGAATACAACCAACTATCATTAAGAATCTCATCTTTGGACCAAAAACAAGCAAGAGGTGGAATACCGCAAAGAGAAAATGTACCAACTAAAAAAGCGGTTTTTGTAATTGGGACATACTTTTTTAAACCTCCCATAAGAGCCATATTTTGACTTTTGTCTGGCGAATATCCAACAATAGATTCCATTGAATGAATAATAGACCCGGATCCTAAAAACAGCAATGCTTTAGAATAAGCATGAGTAATCAAATGAAATAAAGCAGCTCGATAAGAACCCATACCTAGAGCTAACATCATATAACCTAGTTGAGACATTGTTGAATAAGCTAAACTTCTTTTAATATCTTTTTGAGCCAGAGCTAAAGTAGCTCCTAATAATACTGTTATTATACCTATCAAAGATATGAAATTCATTATGTAAGGTATGGTTATAAAAAGAGGAAGAAGGCGAGCTACAAAAAAAATTCCCGCTGCTACCATAGTAGCAGCATGGATAAGAGCCGAAATAGGAGTAGGTCCTTCCATGGCATCAGGTAACCATACATGAAGGGGGAATTGGGCAGATTTAGCAACTGCACCAGCAAATAAAAGAAAGGAACACAGAGTAACAAATAGAAAATTAACTTCATTATTATAAAGCAGGTTTTTGAATATTTCGAACAAATCCTGAAATTCAAAACTACCCGTTATCCAATAAATACCTAAAATTCCTAATAATAAACCAAAATCCCCCACACGATTAGTTACAAACGCTTTTTGACAAGCAGTTGCCGCAATAGGGCGCGTAAACCAAAAACCTATTAATAGGTAAGAACACATTCCAACTAATTCCCAAAAAATATAAATTTGTATCAAATTCGAACTAGTAACTAATCCCAACATTGAAGTATTGAAAAAACTCAGATAAGCAAAAAATCTCAAATATCCTTGATCATGGGACATATAATTATCACTATAAAAAAGAACCAAAATTCCAACAGTAGTAACTAATATTAACATAATAGAAGTAAGCGGATCGATTAAGTAACCGAATTCTAAAGAAAAATCATTATTAATGGTCCAAGACCATACATATTGATAGATAGAACTTCCATTTATTTGTTGAATAGAGAAATAGAATGAAAGAATCATAACTATGCTTAACAGTAAAATACTAGGAAAAGCCCACGCACGACGAAGATTTTTTGTTGCGGTTGGAAAAAGTAGAAGTCCCACTCCTATTAACATAGGAACTGGTAGTGGAATGAAAGGTATAATCCATGAATATTGATATGTATATTCCATAATAAAAAAAACCTTTTTTTCTTGTTTTATTCTAAAAAAATAACTTATTTCTGCTTCACCGGCTCTTATCACCCTTTTATTTTTAGGTTCAATAAAAAATCAAGATATGAAAAACTCAAATAAAATTTTCTCTTCTTAACTTAACGTAATTATACGTAATTATTCTCAATGTTTTTTTTTTTAAGACTTTAAATATTCAAATCAACAAGTTATAATTGGTCAAATGATATGAATATAACCAAGTTACGATTGAAAATTTTTTTATTACTATATTTTTTAATATTATTAAAGTATATTGATTAAGATTTTGCGGAAGATACAAAAAAATTTTCAATTAATATTACGTATTACGTATTACGATAATTTATATTTATAGAGCAAAGAAAAAGAATTAGACCACAAGAGGCTCCTTACTTAATCTAATCCATTTACTTTATTTTGATATGACTAATATTAATAGTAATAGATAGGATGGCCCATAAATTGACTTGACTCGAAAAAACCTTTTTTTATCGTTCCTTTTTTAAAAAATCCATTGGTTAATTCTACGATTGTCTTTTAGTGAACTAGAAGACATCTTTCGTTGTCGGAAGGAATATGATATTTGACGTTTTTCTTTTCAGACCATAAAAAAGAAATAGACTTAAAAGAAAAAGGAGAATTACAACTACTAAACTAACTTTTCTAATAAAATCATGTATCCTTTTTGATTAACTACTAGTTTCAGTCAAATTCTATATACTCGCTCTTTTTAGCTTGATCAATTTAATAGCAAAAAAAAATGAAAGCAATGTTTTGAATCATAAGGGGGTAGGGGTTGGATTTTGCGAAAGCTTTCCGTTTATTTACATTTACCTGTTTTATTGCCCGTATTAATAAAATAGAGCAGAACAAAAATGAACAGAGATGTCAAAAAAAAAATAAATAAAAATTCTAAAACAAAACTTTTGAATTTGTATTTTGTATTCTATACAATATCTGAAAAAAAAAAAAAAAGAAAAATTTGAATTGTTTGAACAATAGATGTCTTTCACATCCAACTATAGAAACGAATAACTTTAAAAATTTTTCATGGCAGTTCCAAAAAAACGCACTTCTATATCAAAAAAACGTATTCGTAAAAATATTTGGAAAAAAAAAGCATATTGGGCAGCGCTGAAAGCTTTTTCATTAGCAAAATCTCTTGCAACCGGGAATTCTAAAAGTTTTTTTTTACTAAAAAAATAAACTAAATAATCAAACGGTCGATTCAAAAATCTAAATCTGAAAATGCTACCCCCCTTTAAAAAAATAAATATATTTTTTTAATATATTTTCTCATTTCCGAATGGGGATTCTTTTTTCCCCATCGGTTGGCTTGTTACAATAATCAATAAGTTTTCCTTTTTTTCCACATAAAAGAAGATATAAGATTTTTACTAAAAAAACTGTTTTGTAACTTTTTGAATGATTATTTTTCTGACTGAGTATAGAATATATTCCCAACTCGTTTGATAAAAGTGCTCTTTTTAATTTTATTGATTTAGGTCAGCATTACATTATTAGTATAGACACATAATGTGTCAATTTTGAGTGGTCAAAAATGGATGGATCCTATGCTTGTAAAGGAAGATTAATCAATCTTTAGAATTAATTCTAATTTTTACAAAGAATTTTGCGTTCATTGAAGAAGTGCACTTGTAAGTTGAAATTCATAAAAAAAATAAAATGTATTTTTTAAAAATATTCAAAAATAGGAAGGAACCTTTTTAAACAAAAAAATGATTGGGTTGAAGTCATAATTAGTTAGTTACAGGATTTCCATTTATTATAAACTACGAAAATGTCCTAAAACATCTTAATCTTATTATTAAAAAAGGGATAATAAAGATTTTTTTTTTGAATCTTTCACTGTCTATTTATATTGATTATGATTATAGTGAATATTGAAAGGAAACACTTTTTTCTCATTAATTTTTAAAATATTGAATTGACTCCTTCAATCTCGACGATTAACTCAAAATATATTATTATTATTTCAAAGACCCTACGCCGCTATGGTGAAATCGGTAGACACGCTGCTCTTAGGAAGCAGTGCTAGAGCATCTCGGTTCGAGTCCGAGTGGCGGCATGACATCTTATAAAAGAAATATAATAAGTCCTATAATGAATTCAATTCCTAATTTAATTTCAATTCTGTATAATTTTTGAACCCCTCCCCCCTTTAAATAAAAAAAAAATTATGATATTTTCTACTTTAGAACATATATTAACTCATATATCCTTTTCGGTCGTTTCAATTGTAATTACAATTTTTTTCATAAGCTTATCAGTCGATGAAATCAGAGGACTATATGATTCGTCAGAAAAAGGGATAATAGCTACTTTTTTCTGTATAACAGGATTATTAGCCACTCGTTGGATTTTTTCAGGCCATTTCCCATTAAGTAATTTATATGAATCCTTAATTTTTCTTTCATGGAGTTTCTCCATTATTCATATGGTTTCAGATGTTACCAAACATAAAAATTATTTAAGGGCGATAACTGCACCAACTACTATTTTTACCCAAGGCTTTGTTACTTCAGGTCTGTTAACTAAAATCCATCAATCAGAAATATTAGTACCTGCTCTCCAATCCCATTGGTTAATGATGCACGTTAGTATGATGGTATTGGGCTATGCAGCTCTTTTATGTGGATCATTATTATCAGTAGCTCTCTTAGCCATTACATTTCGAAAACTTCTAAGGATTCTTAGTCAAAACACTAATTTTTTAAATGAATCATTTTTATTTGGAGAGGGTAAATACATGAATGAAAGAAACAATGTTTTACTAAGCACTTCTTTTTTTTCTTCTAGAAATTATTATAAGGCTCAACTGATTCAACAATTAGATCATTGGGGTTATCGGATTATTAGTTTAGGGTTTAGCTTTTTAACCATAGGTATTCTGTCAGGAGCAGTATGGGCTAATGAGGCATGGGGATCCTATTGGAATTGGGACCCAAAAGAAACTTGGGCATTTATTACTTGGACCGTATTTGCGATTTATTTACATATTCGAACAACTAAAAATTTTGAAAGTAGAAATTCTGCAATTGTAGCTTCTATGGGTTTTCTTATCATTTGGATATGCTATTTTGGGGTGAATTTATTAGGAATAGGGTTACACAGTTATGGTTCATTTAATTTATATTAAGATCTAATTAATTTAATTAGATCCTGATGAATACAAAGATAAACTATATAGCTATATTTATTTAGTCTAAAAATATAAAATAGATACTATTTTATATATATTTAAAGGTTGAAGTAATAATAGAAGATTTAAAGGTTGAAGTAATAATAGAAGGTAAGAAATAAACTGTCGAGAACCATTTGAATCACTACTTGATTCTAATGGTTCTCACAAAGGACAAATCTATCTGGTTACAATTCATTTTTACTTTAAACTTAAGAAAAAATCCAACTTAATCTTAAGAAAAAAAAAAGAACCTTAAGAGAAAAAAGACGTCTTTCTCATTCGCCAACGAACAATATCCCCGATTGCTTTTTGATTTGTTATTTTTTTGTTTTACTCAAAAAAAACCTATCGATAAAAATAATTAGATATAATAGCTTCCACCTTGTCAACTGATAATGAAAGAACGAAATCCGGATAAATGCCGAGACCTATTATTGGTAGAAGAATAGAGATCGAAACAAATAACTCTCGCGGTCCAGAATCAAAAAAATAAGAGTTTGGAACATTAAATAACTTGTATCCATAGAACATTTGGCGTATCATGGATAATAAATAAATAGGCGTTAATATCATCCCAATTGCCATTAAAAAAGTAACTAGTATTTTGGGAATTAAAAGATATTTTTGGCTGGTAATTATTCCAAAAAATACTAAAAATTCTGCAACAAAACCGCTCATGCCCGGTAATGCAAGGGAAGCCATTGATAAGATACTGAACATCGTAAATATTTTTGGGAGGGGGATAGCCATTCCACCCATTTCTTCGAGATAAAGAAGGCGTATTCTATCATAACCCGTTCCTGCCAAGAAAAAAAGAGCAGCCCCAATAAATCCATGAGAAATTATTTGTAAAAGGGCTCCGTTGAGTCCCGTATCGTTTATAGAGCCAATTCCAATAATTATGAAACCCATATGAGATATAGAGGAATAAGCTATTCTTTTTTTTAAATTTCGTTGACCCGGAGATGTTGAAGCTGCGTAGATTAGTTGTATTGCTCCTATTATAATAAACCAGGGAGAAAATAGGGAATGGGCGTGGGGCAATAATTCCATATTGATCCGAACCAACCCGTAGGCTCCCATTTTTAATAAAATTCCAGCTAAAAGCATACAGGTACTATAATGGGCCTCCCCATGGGTATCTGGTAACCATGTATGTAAGGGTATGATCGGCAATTTGACAGCAAAAGCAATAAGAAATCCAGCATAGAATATTATTTCCAGTGCCGCGGGATACGATTGATTAGCTAATGTTTGAAAATTTAATGTTGGTTCATTAGAACCATATAAACCAATACCCAAAACTCCGATTAATAGAAAAACGGACCCTCCCGCAGTATACAAAATGAACTTTGTAGCTGAATAGAGACGTTTCTTCCCCCCCCACATGGATATAAGTAGATAAACGGGAATTAATTCTAACTCCCACATGATGAAAAAAAGTAAAAGGTCTCGAGAAGAAAATGATCCTATTTGACCACTGTACATTGCTAACATCAGAAAATGGAATAATCGGGAATCTCGAGTAATTGGCCGAGCCGCTAAAGTAGCTAAAGTGGTAATAAATCCCGTCAGTAAAATAGGTCCTATAGAAAGTCCATCTATTCCCAATCTCCAATAAAAATCAAAAAAATTTATCCATTTATAATCCTCTACTAACTGGGTTAATGGATCGTCCAATTGGAAATGAGAACAAAATGTATAGGTTGTTAAAAGAAGCTCTAATATACATATAGATATAGTATACCATCTTATTACTTTATTTCCTCTATGAGGTAGAAAGAAAATAAAAGAACCCATTAATATGGGCAAAACTACAATTATTGTTAACCAAGGAAAATCGTTCGTGGTAAAGACAAGATACACTTGGGCAAAAAAACCCGTGCTCAAAATATATATATAATATAATATTATTTTTTGAGAACGGGTTTTTGTCGGTAAAAAAAATGAACTGTATTCAAAATGAATTTAAGTGGTTTTTTCTGGAACGTATTAATAAGCTAGACCCATGCTTCGAGTTGTTTCATGCCATAAATAAACTCGAACGCTCAAAAAATCTGTTGGGCAGGCGGATTCACATCTCTTACAACCGACACAGTCTTCTGTTCTTGGAGCAGAAGCAATTTGCTTAGCTTTACACCCATCCCAAGGTATCATTTCTAATACATCTGTTGGGCAGGCTCGGACACATTGAGTACATCCTATACAGGTATCATAAATCTTTACTGAATGTGACATTGGATCTATAATTTTTTTAATGCCAGAAATTTTCGATCTAGTAAACTTATAAATGAATTGTATATTTAAACACTAGATGAATCAATGATTTTACCAGAATTTTCCCAATCAATCTAATTCTGGATCAACTCATGAAATTGGGCCAAGATACTTTGATTTTTTTACTTTTTTTTTCTCAAATCAACGTATAATACATGCGATGCTGATTTCAATTCATCCTAATTGAAGTTCATGATAATTTAGACGAATAGTCTAATTTCTATAAGTGATATTACTTAATTTATTCATTTTTTTTATTCATTTATTCAATAAATTCGATTGATTTATACGAGTTGATTTTCTGTTACGATAAATTGACGAAACAATAGCTAACCCAATAGCAGCTTCAGCGGCTGCAATAGCTATAACAAAAATTGAGAAAATATCTCCTTTTAGTTGTCGACTATCAAAAAAATCCGAAAATGTTACGAAATTTATATTAACTGCATTCAATATAAGTTCAAGACACATAAGGGCCCTAACCATATTTCGACTCGTAATCAATCCATAGATACCGATAGAAAATAAATAGGCACTCAAAACAAGTACATGTTCGAGTATCATTGACCAGCTCCTTATTAAATAAATTTTGATTCATTTCAATATGAACAACAATTCAACCGAGTCTATTTACTATAAAATAAGTACAAAGCAATAAAATGGTATTTGGTAATAGAGAAAAAAAATAATTTTTTTATTATAGTCTTAGAATTTAAGATAAATGAATTTGATAACACCGATACAGGGTTTCATTTTGATTGCTGTTAGCGGTTATAAAGAGTTCTCATTGCCGAGCAACAGCAATTGCACCTATCAAAGAAACTAAAAGTATTATCGAAATGAATTCAAATGGAAGAAAAAAATCGGTTGATAAATGAATTCCAATTTGTTGACTATTACTTATCAAATCTTGTTCGACAATCTGATTTGATTTTGTCGTCCAAATAATCCCGTACCAAGACGTATCTAGAATAGTATTAATTAGTGAAACAAAAATACTTGTACAAACCAACGAAGTAATCCCGTCGCCAACAGTCAAAAAGTTAAAATCTTTGTAATATTCTGAACCATTCATGAACATTACAGCAAATAGTATTAAAACATTTATAGCTCCTACATAAATAAGGAGTTGTGCGGCCGCTACAAAATGGGAGTTTGATAGAATATAAAATAAGGATATACAAATAAGAACCAACCCCAACGAAAAGGCAGAATAAATTGGATTAGTAAATAATATCACTCCTAGACCTCCTACTATAAGACCCGATCCCAGAAAAACTAAAAGAAAATCATGTATTGGTCCAGGCAAATCCATTTTATTTTAAAGATAAATAAATCGAAATGTTTTTCATGATTTTATTGACCCGACCAGAAAATTTTTTATGATATCCTATCCTATATGCTCCTAATTGAAATATGAAAGTCTAATTAAGTGGGTTTAACTAAAAATTAATGTAGGTATAATTTGTGGGCCAATAGCCTTTTTTAGCTCGAAGCAAAAAAAAGGGTCGTTTAGTTCGAAACTCTATTTAGTTATCTATATATAGATAACTAAATAGAGATAACTAAATATAGATAACTAAATAGAGTTCAATTCAAATTAAGCCGCCTTTACCACCAACCAATTTACAGTTGGTCAGAATTTATAGTTATTGACCAAGAAAAAAAATAACAAACTCATTCTTTTAGATTAGATCAAATCGAACCTTGAGAATTTGAAATTACTCTTTAATCAAAGCGTTTTTACATTTTTTTTTTTATTTTATTTGAGGCGAATTCAAAATTGTTCGAATTGTATAATCGTCAATTACTGACATTGGTAAACGACCCAAAGCAATTTGATTATAATTCAATTCGTGACGATCATAAGTTGAAAGTTCATATTCTTCAGTCATTGATAAACAATTTGTTGGGCAATACTCAACGCAGTTACCACAAAATATACAAATTCCGAAATCAATACTGTAATTAAGCAATCGTTTCTTTCGAATACCAGTTTCCAATTTCCAATCAACAACGGGGAGATCTATAGGACATACACGAACACATACTTCACAAGCAATGCATTTATCAAATTCAAAATGGATTCGGCCACGTAAGCGCTCCGATGTAATTAATTTTTCATAAGGATATTGAATAGTTACAGGTAAACGGTTTGCGTGGGATAAGGTAATCATGAACCCTTGACCAATGTACCTTGCAGCTCGTACTGTTTGTTGACCATAATTCATGAACCCAGTTACCATAGGGAACATATCGTAAAGATCTATAAAAATTTATATGTTTGTTTCTTTCTCTTGTTTGAGAGAAGTCGTAAATAGATAATATCGTATTCCTTTTTCCTTTACAGTGAAAGGAGTTGGGAAGAGGTTGTTAATAATAGATTACCCAGAGAAACGGGTAAAAGAAATTTCCACCCAAGATTTAATAATTGGTCCATTCGTAGCCTAGGTAAAGTCCATCTTGTTGTGATAGAAATGAATAAAAAAAAATAAGTTTTAGCTAATGTAATAAAAATACCAATTGTCGTTCCAAAAACTCTACCTACTTTATGGATTTCAAATAGCTCAGGAACGAATATGTACGGAATAGAAATATTCCAACCGCCCAAGTAAAGAACTGTTACAAATAACGAAGAAACTAATAGATTTAGATAGGAAGCAACGTAAAATAAACCGAATTTTATACCTGAATATTCGGTTTGATAACCTGCTACTAATTCTTCTTCTGCTTCTGGTAAATCAAAAGGTAATCTCTCACATTCTGCTAGGGAAGAAATTAGAAAAACAACAAATCCTATAGGTTGACGCCACAAATTCCACCCCCACAAACCATATTTAGATTGGGCCTCAACTATATCAACTGTACTTGAACTGTTAGATAATCATAGTCGGTGACAACATGACTGTTACCATCGCTATTACAAAACCGTACATGAGATTTTCACCTCATACGGCTCCTCGAGAGCTATAAATAAATTTTTAAGGACCAAGTAAGTATTATTTATCTTGATATGGTTGTAGCATATTATAGTAAAGGCAAAACCTATTGGAAGATCCCAAATTAAACCAATGGAATTCTGTCTGCTATATGTTATAATAATAATAAAATAATTAAAAAGCACTTCTGAATTGATCTCGTCCTTTAATAATTTAAATTTTTCTTTCTTGTGAGTAATAACTGAATCGTTCAATAAAATACTCCTTGTAGAAATATCAATAGGTATTTCAACCCATACTTTTTCATTACGAAAAAAAAAAATTATATTTATATAATATATTAGATCATTCTTAGATGATTTCATTAATCATGACATGCTGTCGCTATGAATATATTAAAGAATAAAAAGATCTTTTTTTTCGTTCCTCTTCTTCTTTCTTTTCTTAATTAAAAGGGGGGTTCGAAAAAAAGGATTATTTCGTTCCTGATAGTCATTTTTTTGAATCTGTGGATAGGAGCATACTCTGGATCGGAATCGTGAGGAGTACTGCTTGATCATTTCTACCAACTTAAAGCCCCAATAAGTATTCTTTTTAGCTTATGTAAAATACCCTTTTGTTTTGGGTAATTTACATAAAAAATCTCCACTACTAATCCTTTATGTATTTTGGTGTTCCTAACCATCCACTTATTTTTACTTAATCATCCGTTATAGTACTACAACGATAGGATAATAAAAACTATATACGTTTGATCTTTTTAGCCCGCTTCAAGCTAGGATGACTAATCAACCAATCTTGGGGTAAAGGTCGTGCTTATCGTGATTTTCTTTTAATTCTTGTACGTAGGAGATGAGACTCCATTTTTTTACTGCTAATTTCGAAGCGGTTTTCTTTCACTCATATAACTATCTGATTTAGTGTATCAACCTGAATAATGAATAAAACAATGAAATGAAAATATCTAGTCAATTTCTTTACTAAAAAGCAAGAAGAAAAGAAAAGTTTCTGTTTAACCGAATCGCACGTAGAGATATTGATAACACACAAAGAGTTAATGGAATTTCATAACTAATTGATTGAGCCGCAGCTCGTAGACCACCTAAAAAGGAATATTTATTATTTGATCCATATCCTGACATAAGAAGTCCGATGGGAGCAATACTTGAAATGGCAATCCATAAAAAAACGCCGATATTAAGATCAGCTAAAACAAGGTTATAGCTAAAAGGAATTACTGAATAACTTAGTAAAATGGATATAACTGCTATGGATGGTCCTATACTGAATAACCGGGTATCCCCTCTAGACGGGAGAATATTCTCTTTGAATATTAGTTTTGTCCCATCGGCTAAAGCTTGAAGAATTCCCAAAGGGCCGGAATATTCCGGCCCAATACGTTGTTGTATTCCTGCGGATATTTCTCTTTCTAACCACACAATGACCAGTACGCCTATTGTAATTCCCAATACAAGGCTCAAAATAGGTACAAGTACCCATATCATTCCATAGAACTCTTTGAAGGATTCCAACCTGGAAAAAGAATTAATATTTTGTACTTCTGTTGTCTCAATTATCATTTCAACGATCTACTTCTCCCATAATGATATCTATGCTACCTAGTATTGTCATAATATCAGCCAATTTCATTCTTTTAACTAACTGAGGAAGAATTTGCAAATTGATAAAACCGGGCGGGCGGATTTTCCATCTCCAAGGAACACCACTCTGATCTCCTATTAAAAAAATTCCCAATTCTCCTTTTGGGGCTTCAACTCTTACATAAAGTTCTTGCTTCGGCAATTCAAAAGTGGGAGAAGGTTTTTTACTAATGAATCGATATTCAAAATCATTCCATTCTGGATCCTTTTCTCTATCAAAAGATCGGATTTCTAAATTTTCATAAGGTCCTCCTGGAATTCCTTCCAGAGCCTGCTGAATAATTTTTATAGATTCTGTCATTTCACTGATTCGGACTAAATAACGAGCTAATGAATCTCCTTCTTTTTGCCACTGGATTTCCCAATCAAATTCGTCGTAACATTCATAATGATCAACTTTACGAAGATCCCATTGTATTCCAGAAGCTCGTAGCATCGGGCCTGATAAACCCCAATTTATTGCTTCTTCTCCACCAATAATGCCTATCCCTTCAACTCGTTCTAAAAAAACAGGATTCCGCGTAATAAGTTTTTGATATTCATAAACCGCTGTAAAAAAATAATCACAGAAATCTAAACATTTATCTATCCAGCCATGAGGTAGATCAGCAGCTACTCCTCCGATACGAAAATAATTATGCATCATCCTCATACCGGTGGCAGCTTCAAATAGATCATATACTAATTCTCTTTCTCGAAAAATATAGAAAAAAGGTGTCTGTGCCCCAATATCGGCCATAAAAGGGCCAAGCCATAAGAGATGAGAAGCTATACGACTCAACTCTAACATAATTACTCTGATATAACTGGCTCTTTTAGGTACTTGAATATTCCCCAACTGTTCTGGTCCATTTACCGTTATTGCTTCTGTGAACATAGTCGCTAAATAATCCCAACGTGTTACATAAGGCAGATATTGTATAACTGTTCTGTTTTCTGCAATTTTTTCCATCCCTCTGTGTAAATAACCCAATATCGGCTCACAATCAATAACATCTTCACCATCTAGAGTAAGGATGAGCCGAAGAACACCATGCATCGATGGGTGGTGAGGTCCCATATTAACTATCATGAGGTCTTTTCTTGTAGTTGTTACATTCATAGGTTATTCCTCGATTCATTCTTTCATGAATTGCTGAAAAAAAAAAAGAAGTTCATCAAAATTCAACATCTAATAAATCAAATAATTCAAGTTACTTTTCAATTTAACGAGTTTTTGATTCCCGAATATCCAGCCGACTAATTAATTCTTTATAACGTACTTTATTGTTCTTTGCCAAATAAGACAGAAGTCGTTGCCGTTTTCCTAGGATTTTACGTAGACCTCTCTGAGATAAATAGTCTTTTCTATGGAATTCAAAATGTGAAGTAAGTCTTCGTATCTTATTGGTGAAACTAAATACTTGAAATTCAACAGACCCACTGTTTTCTTTTTTTTCTTCTTGTGAAATAACGGAACTGAATGAATTTTTTACCATAAAATGCAACCTTCTATCCTTTATTGTTTTTATTTTTAAAATTCAAAAAATTTACCAATCAGTAAGAATAATGAAGAATAATGCGACTAATTTTTATTTTGTATATACAAAAATTTCAATTTCTTTACGAACTCCTAATTTTAGCAACTAATTTTTTTTTTCAAATATTAAAAAAAATTAATGAATTTTCAATTTTATTTGGATACGAATAGGAAGGCCTGGTATATTTCTACACTCAAAAAAAGAGAAAACTATTAGTAACTTCAAAAATCCAAATAAAAAATAAGAAGATTCCGTTGATTGATTTATAGATCTAATCGATATTGATACGTGCATCGAATTAGTATTCACGTATTAAAATGAAATGTAAAATAATGTATGTATGCATCTCTTTCTTTCATATATCAGATAGCGTGAATGCAGATCAAAAAGGGTATTTATTATTGACGAATTTCTAATCGTGGATACATCTGTATCCTTATCATACTAAAACGGCTGCTATTATTGGTATCAAACCAATATCGATTCATACAAGCTAAATCTTCTAATCTATAATTAGGCCAAAGAAAGAACTTTAAGTTAATTAGTTTGTTTTCCTCTCTTTTGTTTTTATCCAAAACTTCACTAGAGTTTTTTATGTATTTGAAAAATACTGTATTTTTCTGTATATCATTTCTATTCCTCGAATAGAAAGAAATTAGAATTCTTAATTCTCTCCGCCGTTTAGTGGATAAAATTTTTTCAGGAACAAAGAAATCAGAATTGTTTTTGTCCCTATTTTCGTTCATTCTTTGATGTCTTGCTACGGCTTTCTCAATTTCTTTTTTAGCAATATATCTTTTTTTTCCGTATCTTTGATTAATGGGGAACTTGCTCTTATGAACTAATGAAATACTTATCGTTTGGTAGATAAGAAGTTGTCCGTTATTTTTTATAGACAAACGAACCGGTTCGATAATTAATGTGCCCCTTTTGATCAATTCTGTAAGAGTTAAATACTTTTCAATTATCAGAATATCCAAACACATTTCTCCCTGTTGAATAGAGGATATAGCAATTTCTTTTGGATTTATCAACCTAAGCAGGAGACAATATACTTTGATATTATTGATCATTCTGTGATTTGCAGACTCATCCCATCTCAATTGAAAACGTAAATACCGTTTTAACAAGAAATCAAGCTCTGCTTCTGTGTTACTTTTTAATTGCTTTTTCTTTCTACGTTTTTTCATATTTGAGTCTGCATAATCTTCTTCAATATCTTTTTCGTGGTTTAAGAGAAGAGATCCAAGATTCTCTTGTTTTTGTCCATCTGATTGAAGATTATCTCGGCCTGCAGATTCTTTTTCTTCGTGATTGCGATTGTCTAATTCACTAATTTTATTTTCATTTAAAACTCTAAAAAGATTCGCTTTTCTTTTTCTATTGATATTTTTATTTTCAATACTATTTTCATTTCGATTCAAATTTGAAAGAAGGAATTTTATTGATATGATCCACGGTTTCCTTTTATATGTATTATAAAAGAGGATCCATTCTGGGAAAAACCAAAGTTTCAGATTCGATATGGGAAGACTTAGTACTTCTTCATTCATTCCCATCCAATCAAAAAGGTTTTTTTTTTTTTTTGATGTTTGCATTCCTCGATTTTGAAAAATCGTAAGATAAGAAAGACCCTTTTTAGGAATTTCGTCAATTAGTTGATACTTATTAAACCCAGCCCTAGCATTTTTATTATTATTACCGTTGGTATCTATCCAGTACTCAATATCGACTTTCTTTCTAAGCCAAAAATGGAAAATTTGCCAATCAAAATATTTTCTATCCGAAAATTTCTCCAGATTCATAATATCCTCTTCTCCTAGATAATTTTTGATAGAACCCCCCTCCCCTGGAATATTATATAATATACCCTTATCGATATTGTAATCATAAGAAATTTTCTCTTTATTATTTATATTTATAGGTAATGGTGATGCATAAATATATGAATGCTTTTTATTTTCATAATTAATAGATTTATATGAGAAAAGTTCATAACTATAGTGTTTTTGCAAGTTATATTTTTGATTCAGTAATGAATTTGATTCAAAATCATTTAATTTTTTGGAATGAATTAATTGGTTTGTTTTTTCCTCAGAATAGCTTTTGTTTAAATCTTTATTATAATCCATACGTTCTTGATTTATTTTAGTTCGCCATTTTTGGGGTACTAAGCGATACCAGCTAATCGAAGATAAACCATATTGATAATGACCTCTTAACCAGTTTTTCCATTGATTCATTCCAGAATTCAAAAGATCTTTCTGTCGTAATTCAGAATGAAATATTTCTTGTTCTTCGAAATAATTCTTTAGTTCATTCTTAAGGAAAAGAGAGGTTTCATGATATTCCAGAACACATCTTAACCTATACAGTTTAATCAGTTGGGTTTGGTATAATTTGTAAAATACATATGCTTGTGACAAGGAGGATAAGTAAAAAATTATTTTTTGATTCTTATTACTAATATAAAAATTCAACTTTTTTATAGTCGAAATAAAACGAACTGTATTTTTATTTGGTTTATTGATTTTGTCTTTATTTGTTTCATTATTGGAAATGTATTTATCAAGAATTTTTTTTGATAATTCAACAAAAAGTTGTGTATTGATCCTCGGAATATAAATGATAGATAGAACAAAATCTATATATATCCTTTGAATTACAAATTTTATAACAAAATAGGATTTACGGATAAATCGAAGATTTCCTCTTTTTAATTTCTTCGAAATATTTTTTATTGGTGCTACTTGTTTACCAGGAGAACTTCTTTTACTTTTATTAGAACTAATATTTATTTGACTATTTAGATTTAGTTCCGAAGTGAAAAATCCTTTCTTCTGATCTGTTCTAATTTTATCTATTTGATTCCTGATTGTGGTTGTTCTATCAGCCAGATCATTCATTTTTTTTTCTGTCAACGAGTAATCTTTTAAATCCAGAAATCTAATTTGATTGGACGATTCATGAATGATCAAATTACTCATTATCGAATCTTTTTCTTTTTTAGTTTCACGCAATTCAGATATTTCTCTTAATCCAAAGAATAGAATTTTATTTTTTTTTGAAAGTTCTTTTATTATTCTTTTTAGAAATAGAATGCTTTTTAGGCCCCATTTTTTTGTTTCTTTTAAGATGTTTGGAAAGAACAAAGTTCTTTCTTTTAAAAACGCTATAACTAGAAAGGGCGTTTTTTGCAATTTTACAATTTTTTTTTTTAGTTCTTTAAAAATTGGTTCAAAAAATGAACGTGGTTTTCGGGGAGAACCAAAAGGGAGGTTAGTTTCCATTCCCAAAACTGTTAAAAAACAAAACTCTTTTTTTTGCCCTGTATGCTTCAGTTTCAACGGATTTTTTTTAGGGGATCGTAGCTTAGACCTGTGCCAAGGTTTAAGGCAAAAAGGAAATAGAATCTGTATCTGAATACCGTCTGTCAACCAATTTTTTGGAAATTCTGTTTCTGATAATTGAACACCATTATAGGTACATTTAACATGCATTTCTTTATTCCAATCTTTGAAGTCTTCGGACCATTCCGGAATTTGAAATAATAATATACGCATTATATTTTTAGCTAT